AACACGTATGGGTTCGGGGAAAGGATCCCCTGAATATTGGGTAGCTGTTGTTAAACCAGGGCGAATACTATATGAAATGGGTGGGGTAACCGAAAATATAGCTAGAAGGGCTATTTTAATAGCAGCATCAAAAATGCCTATACGAACACAATTTCTTATTTCGGGATAAAAACACAGAACGGAGAGAAATGAGTCTTGGGGATAAAGCAAAATCACGGGTTTCTTTTTTTAGACAAAAAATATTTCTTTTATTTTCTTCATCCTTTGCATCGTAAGAATAGACTCAAAAATTTAATATGATTCAACCCCAGACCCTTTTAAATGTAGCGGATAACAGCGGGGCTAGAGAATTGATGTGTATTCGAATCATAGGAGCTAGCAACCGTCGATATGCTCACATTGGTGACGTTATTGTTGCTGTGATCAAAGAAGCTGTACCTAACATGCCACTACAAAAATCAGAAGTAGTCCGAGCTGTAATTGTTCGTACTTGTAAAGAACTTAAACGCGACAGCGGTATGATAATACGATATGATGACAATGCTGCAGTTGTAATTGATCAAGAAGGAAATCCAAAAGGAACGCGAATTTTTGGTGCAATCCCCCGAGAATTGAGACAATTCAATTTTACTAAAATAGTTTCATTAGCTCCCGAGGTATTGTAAAATACAATGAGATGTTGATTTTTTTATCCCCTTTGGGGGTATTTGAAAGAAATAGAAAAAGAACTTTATTCATTCGTTGAATGTGTCTCACGTATATACCTTTTTTCAATTCATATATCATCATAAATCATAAATAAAAAAAAAAAAAAGAAAAACATGTTGATTATATTCAAATTCGAGGAAACAAAAATTTAAGTTCATCATGAGCAGAGACACTATTGCTGAGATACTAACCTCTATACGAAACGCGGATATGGATAGAAAAAGAGTTGTTCGTATAGCATCTACGAATATTACCGAAAATATTGTTCAAATACTTCTTCGAGAAGGTTTTATCGAAAATCTCCGAAAGCATCGAGAAAAAAACAAATCTTTTTTGGTTTTAACCCTGCGACATAGAAGGAATAGGAAAAGACCTTATAGAAATTTTTTAAATTTAAAACGGATCAGTAGACCCGGTCTACGAATCTATTCTAACTCTCAACGAATCCCTAGAATTTTAGGTGGGATGGGGATTGTAATTCTTTCTACTTCTCGGGGTATAATAACAGACCGAGAGGCTCGACTAGAAGGAATCGGCGGAGAAATCTTGTGTTATATATGGTAATCCTTTTACATGGGATCCAAAACCTCTTTATCTTTGTAAAAAAAATAAAGAAAAGAGGTGAATTGTCTAATACCCTTTCTCCTCTATTAGTTAATACAAAAAGGAGGTTTTACCTGAAATGAAAGAACAAAAATGGATTCATGAAGGTTTAATTACGGAATCGCTTCCCAACGGCATGTTCCGGGTTCGTTTAGATAATGAGGATCTGATCCTAGGGTATATTTCAGGAAAGATCCGACGTAGTTTTATACGGATACTGCCGGGAGATAAAGTCAAAATTGAAGTAAGTCGTTATGATTCAACCAGAGGGCGTATAATTTATCGACTCGAAAACACGGATTCAAAAGATTAGGCGGGTTTTATGCAATATGATTCGAAATGAAAAAATGCAAGAAACTTATTTTCTACCAACAAGTAGATTGAGAATGAAGATTGAGGAATGACAAATATGAAAATAAGAGCATCCGTTCGTAAAATTTGTGAAAAATGTCGCCTAATTCGCAGGCGGGGACGCATTATAGTAATTTGTCCCAACCCGAGACATAAACAAAGACAAGGCTAATCAGACTTGCTAAAGGACTCAGTGTCCAAATAAGGAATCTGTTTTGATTTGAAATGGATATATCCATATGATTCATATTTATGAGATGATAAAATATGGCAAAAGCTATGCCGAGAGTCGGTTCACGTAGGAATAGGCGTATTGGTTCGCGTAAGAGTGTACGTAAAATACCAAAAGGGATTATTCATGTTCAAGCAAGTTTCAATAATACTATTGTCACGGTTACAGATGTAAAGGGTCGCGTGGTTTCCTGGTCCTCGGCAGGTACTTGCGGCTTTAAGGGTCCGAGAAGAGGTACACCCTTTGCAGCCGAAACTGCAGCAAAAAATGCTATTCGTACAGTAAGAGATCAAGGTATGCAACGAGCCGCAGTCATGATAAAGGGCCCCGGGTTAGGAAGAGACGGAGCATTGCGCGGTATTCGTCGAAGCGGTATACGATTGACTTTTCTACGAGATGTAACCCCTATGCCACATAATGGCTGTAGACCTCCCCAAAAAAGACGTGTATAGAAATGAACAGTGAAGAAATTTCAAGAAAAACAAGAGAAATAAATAATTCAATCAAATAAAAAAAATATTACTATGGTTCGAGAGAAAGTAAGAGTATCTACTCGGACACTACAGTGGAACTGTGTTGAATCAAGAACAGAAAGTAAGCGTCTTC